ACGCCAGGAGAATTAGTAATGTGTCAGGAGAAATTAGTACAAGAAGCCGTGGATACACTTCTTGATAATGGAATCCGCGGGCAACCAATGCGGGACGGTCATAATAAAGTTTACAAGTCATTTTCAGATGTAATTGAAGGCAAAGAGGAAGGGACTGAGTTCCTGTCCTGCAATCACTAGCTATAAAACCAAAGCAGGAATACCAACTAGTAGTCTCGCAGTCTTCGACGTAACCTTTCACCGAGAAGCCTGATGGTTCTGTTCTGAGCCGCTCGCCACGGTCCACTCGTTCACTCGCTGCTTCAAGTAAAGCACTCGATGCTCTCTCGAAATCGATTAGTCTCGCTTAGTCGCAATAGACGAAGCTTTTTAGAGACTCCTTTCGCCTTTATGCATGCGGGATTTTCTTCTTTATTCAATTGTTATGTGGTGCCAGATTTAGAGGCAAGGGTACATCAGATTTGACTCACTGTATACATTCAGGAAGAGGAGGAACAAAGTCACTCGACAAAAGGAAAGGGGGAAATGGAACATTTTGCCGATATTAAAGGGCCATGGCCACAACTATTATATAAGGCAAGGCTTGGAAGCAAGCTACCATTGACATTTGACACCTGAACCATAGTCAAAGGTGCAGTAACCCCTTCACTTTGGTTGACTCTGAGAAGGAGGACTATGCCTATTGTCCCCTTTCGACAGTGTCTTTGAATAGGAATCGCGGTAGAAAGAAGTTGAAGAGTAGGAAGAGCCGTACGTAGCAGGTCAAGCCTCTTCTTCTTTTGATTTGAGGGGTGGCTCACTCAAGAATGGGACTAATGGGGTAGGGCGGCAAGCTCGGTAGGAAGTGTACCAGCGTCCGTACTGGAGCGGATCATTTCTTCAATGCGGCAGGCGCCAGTGCCTTGGCTAAATGCCTACCTTCGGGAGAATTAGGATTCCATCGTAGTGGTTCTCCCTTGTTGACCAAAGGAGTGCTTTAAAAGGTTAGAGTCAGAGAAGGAGTGGTTTACTTGGAAGGAGAAGGAGAGGGTAGTGCGGAAGCGTCTTCTCTTTTGAGTTTGACATAGTTAGGTGTAGCCAACTTTCGTGGAGAGTTGAGTAGGCGCATGTCGGCTAAGACCCCTCATTCTAGTACCTGACCAAGCTCCAGTTGACCCTGAACCGGAAAGCGGAAGGGAAGGAGAGCCAAAGGTAGCATAGCTTCTTCCAGTTCCAATTTCTCCAGTTGGAGCTTATCCGGACATCACCTTCTTCCTTCCTCATCCCTAGAAGAGAAGGGGGCGGGTAGGGCAGATAAAGGGCAAGCGCATAAGTAGTCGGTTCTTCGTCTTCCTTTACGACATTCCTGTCATCGCTTCCTTCCTCTACTAGTTTCATTGTTTTACTTCAGGAAAAGCGGAACTACTGTTCCGGGGAAGAGACCCAACCTTACTACATGTGCAGGTTGAGTTCCAGTCCCACCAGCTTGATAGCTAACTATTTAGCCACCGAACTGAAATGAACTGCCAGATCGACCAAGTGAGAAAACACTTAGAAAGCGCTTCTGCTCCTGGGCATTGATTGGGGCCGCTAGCTCTTTCAGAGCCTCTCCCCACCAAAAAAAGGGATCCCATGCCTCCCCTCCAACACTTTATGGCCGCTTCCTATGGTATCGGAGGCGACTGAAGTACTACCTTCTTTTCTGTCGCATGATGCTAACGAAACCGAAACCCCGGACGGCACTCTGTCTTGTGTGCTCAGAGGAACTCCAAGAACCAACTATACTTTCTCTTTCACACTCCATAGCTCTAGCTCTAAGACGAGGATTTGGTTATTAACTCGAAGAGGTGCCCGTGGACGGGCGAGCACTAAATGTCATCTTCTACAGGAGCCGGAAAGAACTGCTTGATGGAGCGCTCAAGGGATGCACCACCATCCTCAAATGAAGTTCTAAAACCCCTTTCAGTAATGAAGGTAGTTTTGTAGGCTGGCTGGCGGGATAGAGGGAAATAGAAGTAAGGTTAAACGAGCGAAGACATCCCCTGAGGGGTATCAAAGAAAAATTCTTCCTTTCGATTACAACACAAATTACTAAAAAGGCAATTCGCCAAGCAAGAAAGAAAATCCGCGGAAGAAAGAAATAAAGCAAGAATCAAATGTTTTCGAGCCTTCGTGACACAACAAGGCCAGGAACTTAACACTCGCTAAAAGATAAAAGCGTCCTTGCTTCACGGAGTTTCACAGACTCAAACAAAAGGAACTCGCTCTACAGGACCGGCATAGGGGTTACGTGCTACGGATTACGGACTAGATGGAATAGGCTTGGATGCCCTCTCCTTCCTTTCATCTTTGGCATCTCTCTTATGATACCTTACCACTTTAGGGACTACCGGAATAGAATAAGATAAGACTGGTAGGAAGACTTCCAGGGCTTGGAATGATTACTTGAGCCGGTAAAGCAGTTACAATCGCACTTCCATTCAGTCCGCGAGTCAATCCTATCCGCCGATCAGCCTAATACTTAAGGACCGAGTTTCCTTTCTTCCTTCCTCAGGTCATGTGTAATAGCCGTAGGGCAGAATTCGTATCTGTCTGTCTGCAGTCCGTATGTAGGTATGTCCAGTGGTCCAGCCAGCGTAGGCTACTCTTTTTCTGTTAGTCCATCCAGTCGGTCAGTTGATAGTTTGATCGAGGGCATGAAGGCTAAGGTACCTTCCTAAACTGAGATTTCAATCTCAAAAGTGTTTTCACAGCCTTTTTGGCTTCAAGGATGTCCCGTCTAGTGGGAGAAGTGGTCCAAAGCGAGTTGGTATGGTCTAGGGCTTCCGATTCAAAGGCTATGAGAAGGCCTTCAAACTCTTTCATAATCGTTCGAAGAAGTGGCCGAAGCAGGACCGGCTGGAGAGTAAGTAGTACATCTCTTGGTAGGTAGGGTCAAGTTGTTGAGGGGGAACCCCGCCTCTATAGTAAGTAAATAAAGCATAGAAAAAGTGCGCTCTATAGCTAGCTCCAATTGAACAGGTTGAGGAGAAGAGCCGCTAAAGCCCTTTTTCACTACGTAAGCCTCGGGCTAGTGCTTTATTTAAACTAGCCCTGAACCAGGGCGGAAGGAATAGCACGCAAAAGCCGGTTGGGTCGGAAGAGCAAGCTTCTTCTTTTCAGGCGGAAAGTCTTGTTGTCTTTCTTTCGGTATCCTTAGGTTAAGAATACGAATCCCATTTCCTTTCAAGGAAGGTATCCTCTACCCGACTTTCTTTGTTTTTAGTAAGGAAACTCACTTTCTTTCCGATTCTGTTAGTGATTAGTGATCCCGAATCGAGCCTGATGCCTAGTCGGGATTATTGCGTTGGATTGATCAGCGGAGTAGTAAACTCTTTTGACGGACGGAGTGCCTATTTCACATGGAAACGTGACCTGCTGTGCCGGTCGAGGCTCAAAACTGAGCGTTGTAGTCCACGGACTTTGACTCCGGGAAGCTCATTCAGTTATGAAATGCGTTAAGGGCTCTTAAGGAGGAGAGATAGGGCTAAACCCACCATCCCTAGCTGGAAAGTCTCATTGAGTTCCCAGCTTGGCCTACGCTACGATCGTTAGAACTCCCCCAATCGGTTCAAAGCCGCAGATCAAGGTTGTTGTGCTTTCTCTTTGTCCAGAAGACTAAGTAGTTGACGAGGTCTCATTTCCTGACTACTAAAAGGCAACAAGCCTTGTTTGTTGCCAGTCTCGCATAGCGAAGAAGGGACTTGTCTCATTGAATTTGAGGGCAAAAACCTGGTAAAGAGGGTAGGTGGGTGGGGAAGGAAGTGCGAGATCCGGTCATTGAGAACAAGATATTGAAAGCTTCAAACAAGTAGTCCGCTAAGGTATCAAAATAGAGCTTCCAGGGGCAAGCCGAAGCGGAGAAGGTTTCTCCTAAAGAGTCTCTCTGAGTAGTCTATCAAAGCACAACGAGAATGGCTCTGACTAAGCATCTGGTGAGGGATCAGCTGTGAAGCTAGAAAAGCCAGATGAGGCTGGTGACAAGTTCAAATTGTACTTTTTGTGACCAATATCTGATCGAGAAATGAGTTGATGAACCCTCATGGGTGGTCTTACCAGAGATAGGAATTTATCCATTTTTCGATGATCCAACGCGCTAAGGGAATTCATGTTCTCAGTATTCACCACTACCAGTAGGTGCTCCTTGATTCTTCCTTTAAAAGAGGATCTAGCCCTGCCTGTTTCGGAAAATGCCTTGCTGGCGAACTATTATACTATAGAATAGTACCTTTTCGGAGGCATAAGGCCGCGGTAAGTCCAGTGTGCTAAAAATATGGCCGTTGATCAAGGGAATTGACATTGCGACCCCTAAGGAAGAGGGGCCCCCTCTAATAGTACTTGATGATAGGAGTTAGCGAGGGCAAAGGTGAGATTTAGATGCTAGACGGAAGACAACATCCTCTCACTACCATACCCTACATAGAATAGAGACCCACCCAGTTTATATTATAGGGTAGGCGGAAGCCTATAAGGCCCCATGTCCACGGTGCAACAATTGCCCATGTGCTCACGAATTGGATTTGAACCAATATCAAGCGACTTTCCTTTTCTTTAGTCGATCGTGAGTGGGTCTGTCGTCCTCCTCATTATAGTCCTCCTAGAATCAATAGCATTTCGTCGGAATACATCCTGTCTTTTCACCTTAGTAGTTCTATTATTAAATACACTAAGTAGAATAATAAGATTATTACAAAATTGGATTTTATTATTCTTCTACTCGGCCTTTTTCGCTGTGTGAACAAGGTTTTAGTATGTATTGGTATTCTGGGCAGGTCGCAATAAGTCGCTAGTCGAAGGTTTAGACCAATTCATCACCATCTTGCCCGCTTCCAATTGATGACTGGCTATTATATAAGTGACAGGTGCACGATCGACTTTGCACGTTCCATTCTTCGGTCCTTCGTCTATCGCCTTGGTATAAAAGCCTTGATCCGTCTTCGGCTTCGATTCGTTATGCTCAGAAGCTCCAACAAGCCCTAAAATCTCTTGCCAAGAGAGCGCTGCTTTACGTTTGATCCTATGTGCCCAGAGAATGCTATGCGTTCTCCACTTTCGGATCTCGCAAAGAGAGAACGTGTTTTTTCCTCTGACTTTCTCTCTCATTCGAAAAACGAAGAAAGCGGGCTTTGCCCCAGCTACCGCTATCCTTGGGAAACCAAAAGAGCTACCGAAGGAAAGGGATGCAGTCTCTCCCTTGGCCTTTGGAGAGGAGAAGGCAGAGAAGAAAACGTCCTTCGCGAAAGTTTTTGCTTCCTGCGCCCTTACTAGTAAAGTGGCTCTTCGACCAAGAAGGCATTCTGGTAGGAAGGCCGACCACTACATAAACCGCCATCAGTCCAGGAGAGAAGCAAGCTACCTTTCTTTGATCCACCTTCCCGGGCAGGGAAGAGAACGCAAATGGACCGCGGATGGTGGTCGTGGTAGATTCGAGTCTCTTTTTCGGCGGAGCGAACTCTTCTATCGTCTTGCATTTTCTCTGGTGGGCCCCCCTTTCCATCGTACTGGAGCGATTCGAGAAGAACGATTAGGGTCATATTCTATCCTTTCTACAATGCCCATAGACGAAGTGCTTCGTTTCAGATCAATTCTTCGCTGCAATCGCTTCGATCCACCCCTCGGTGAAAAAGAGTAATACGTCCTGAAGAATTCCTACCAGCAGACTTCCCTGTACTCAAAGTGAATTGTCTAAGTGCTCTCCTTTCTCTCATTGTCTATCTCGTAATCATTCGATTCTCAATTCAAGCTAGCTCCTACTCCTCCTTCTCTTTATAGGATATCTTTATAGGTTTATAGGATAGGATCGTCGTTGGTCCTTCGGTCATTGTATAGTGAGAAAGATGCCTCACTGCACACTTTCTATATATCTCTTTGAATCCAATGCATTTTCTTTTCCTTAGCAACTAATTATTACCCCACCATAATCTGCTAATGAAACTAACCAACTCATTGCATACGAGAGAATCGCCCGGGCCACTTCTTTTATGTTATGAGGGTCTCCTTTCCGGCTCTAGAGAGCCACTTTTCCCGCCCTGGATACGTTTCAATTTTCCTTCCTTTCCTCTCAATGATATTCTTAGTTAGTCTTTATCCCTCTCTCAAGTGAGTGAAGTGAGCCATTCCATTGTCCCTGGGTCACGAAGAGTATAAGAATAAGCAAGGAATTTCCTTACTTATGTGATTCTTGAGCAGGTCGGATAAATCATTACAGCGGATCATCGTCGATATCAACGTCCCAACAAAGGAATTCCTCAAAGGCCCTTCCTGATCAGTCAGTAGTGCTTTCTTCTGGCGTGATTTTAATCTGATCTTGAATACCAGGAAAGAGAAGGGGCCTTTGCCTTGTATATGCTTAAACCCATGACTCGGGGGATAGAACCCGCTCCTCAAGAAAGAGTTCACTAACTCCGCTAGCAGACGCTTTTCAACAGCAGCCTAATTCTCATCTCCGTTCTATCAAAGGCATGAAGTGAAGGAGCTGAAAGCCACTGCCCCATAGGGGAGGAGCCGATGAAGACTGCACCTTCGGTTACTTCGTTCCTTACCCTCTCGGCCAAGTTGCTTTACGCTCTTCAATTTCACAAGCAATTGAGTTGCGATCCGCCCCTTTCCAACTAGTCGAATGGCTTTAGGCTCCTCTGGGGCTTGGGGCAAGCGACTTTGTTACTTTATTTCCCTTTATGCTTCTTTCCCGATGTTTGGGAGTTCATGCTCTCAGTTCCTTGGGTGGGGCCTTGCCCATTAACCCGAAAAGACGGACTTACTTGCTTTGCTCTCCGCTGGAAAGAAGGCTTTCAGAGGGATTTCCCGATTAGAGAAGGTTTCCTTTACCACTGGAACTGGAGTAGCGGAACTAGCACGACGAACAATGCTCGGCACTCTGTCAAGTGAGCCCCTCTCATTCTCTATAAGCCCTATAGTTGCCCTGTATAAGCCATTCGTAGCTCAATACCCTTTTACTGCCTTCTCACGCTAATGAAAGCCCTTACAGAACAACTACTGCGAGAGCGTTTCCTTCCCCTATACGGAAAGATACTCTATTGGGTAAAAGAATAAGACCACCCATGCGAGCATAATAAGACGCCTTGGAAGGGCCTAACCTTATGGGTAAAGTTAGCCACTAGAAATCAATTCCTTGGCTCCGGGAATAGGAAGACTTCAACTTTACTGGCATAAAAGCAGAATGAAAATGATTTGAATCTCCAGTACCCAAGTACGGCAGGGAAGATAGGGCATGCCTTATTTCGCTATAGGAAGACCTTCTTTCGTAGTCGATTGATCGGGTCCCTAAGAGATAGGGAAGTTTTCGGGGATTGACTTCATTGACTTCGTCCGATAGCGTGACGAACTCTTTTCTTTTATGAAAGTGAACTTCTAATTATAAGTAAAGGGCTTAGGCGGGAGAGAAAGAACGTCACCCCTGTAACTGAGTTAAAAGAGTTATCACTAGGGAAGGAAATGAAACTGAGAATGATATAATTCAGTAAAGAAAGAGATAATTCTAAAAAGCTAGAGCTGGGTATAAAGGCTTACGACCTGGAGATTCTTAGCTTGTTAGACACAATCTATGTTACTAGCTATTCAGTGGATTCCTAGCCCTTGACTCATGGTAGAGAACACCAAAGGCTCGCTTTGTTTCTCTTTATGTGGGGACGAGAACAAACTGACTAGAAATCTGCAGAATCCACTACCCGCTCCTGCTTCTTGGTCACCAGAATCAACTGTCTCTACCTGTGCTCTAGCTTCGGGTTCACCTAGGTGGGAAACTAGCTATCTTTATGGCTGGTGAAACTGTTGGACGAACAGGACTCGTCTTTAATGCGGGCTTTATCCATACCACAGGGATTCTAGAAATGTACTCTTATTTAACGAAAGTATTGAGAGCGATGGACGCAATACAAGAGTCCTTCCCTTTTAAGTTCTTTACTTCTAAAATAGAAAAGCTATTGATCTGGTTATAATAGAATCTTAGTCTTATGAAGAGCCATTCCTTTATTAAAAATAAAAAAAGAAAAGATTTTGCGCTGACTCAAGGGATTGGGCCTACTAGGATGACTTGGATTAGGCTGCTTAGGCGGCTTGGAATGCTGGTAGGACAGCTTCGAAAGCTAATGGAATATCTTATTTGCCCCGAACCTCTTTAAACAACTGCAATGATCACCGTTTACGCCGCAGCATCTATAGAAAAAGAAACTTTCCGCATTCATCAAAAGACTCTTCTCCTTAATCAAAACAAAATAGACTTGGCACTCTCATTCTGTTCTTCCTTTAAGCGAAATGAGAACCTTTTTCTTTCTCTTAAATTTGATGTGCTTACTCTTCAGATACAACTGGATAGGCTTACTTTAGCATTAGGATTGCTGGATAATCCTGTTTTAAGCTTTCCTTGCCCCTAGCTATTCGTGACCTATTGTGTCTGCTCAGACATATTCTTATATATTAAGGATAAGGAAGGATCCTCGCCCAAAGAAGGAAAGGGATAAATGCCATCCGTACCTAACCGCTCATTGAGGAACAAAGGAGAGAAACTAGAAAAGGATAGCAGCTTATCAAACAGCGTATCCGTAGGTAGCCTTACTTGCTCCCGTGTAACCTGCTTTTACTCTTCTTTTCTTACTTATACTTAAGATAATAAACTACTGACACGACATCAAATGGAAAACAAATGTATGAAAGAGACTCCTTCATTTCGAAGTTGGGCTGGAAATTCAATATGCTAAGTAAGATAATAATATTAAAACAGCATCGAAAGGAGCTCTCCTGGCTTAACCTCGAAGAGAAATAGCCTGCAAACCCTTCTCCTAAGGGTAGAACCTATTACCTATCCATTCTTTTGACTCTGGGAAATGAGACTAGGAACTACTGGTACTCTTATCCGTTATACCGGTAGCGCTCTTTCCAGTCTGGTTTGCTATCTTACTCGCTGGCTGTGAACTTACTTCAAATTCAAAGACTCCTGGCCTGGAAAGCTCATTTTGACTGTTATGCTCCTGAGGATGGGAATTTATCTTAGAGTTTCTTTGTTCCCGAGGGTCCGAAGGAGAAGAGTTTTAAACCTTTACCGTCGTAGAAATCTATTTAATTTTGACAGTGGAACCCTTTGCCATTGAGCCTGATGGAGATAAGTTGCCATTCTCTAGCATGCCCCTAAGAAAGAAGAAAATAGATAAGAAGGAGAACTTCCTGAAGACTGAACTTACAGCCAATTCTTTCTCTTTAGTTTTTCTTTTCACTTAACAATTTCATTTTTCCCTAATAGACCGCCCAAGAATCCATGATTGAAGTTTATCCGGGGCAAAATCTTAAATTCGGGAACTAATGGCCTGAAACCCGGGATGCTTTTTTCTAGTTTTTTATATGCCACCTTTCTCCTCCAACAATAGGTTACGAATCAACTCGCAGAAATGCTCGGGAAGGGCTTTAGCAGTGATCAAGCCAGAAGCGACGAGAAAAAGCCCTTTTTATCTTCTTAGTAAAGACGAGGGGTTCGCGATTAGCAAGATCGGCTTCGATAGAACTTCTCAGTAGACTTAACTGTACTTTCTCCGGCTAGGAAGCCTTTGGTGTCCATGGATATGGATGTCATTTTACCGATTAAAGCGATTCAAAGCCTGAAAGATGCGCTGTCCTAAGCCTTAAGGGAAGGGACATTTCAACCAATTAGTAAAATGTGAGAATGAGCGGACAGGCCGATCGGATAAGATTCTTTTCCTTTCCAGAGGGAGCTTACGGACGGGCCAAGCTCTTTATGACTTCTTTGACGCAGATTGAAAGTCTAGTTTGACAGTCTTACCTACCCCTATAAGGCAAGTCAACTCGTCCTTGGGAAGTCTAGCTTTGTCCTTCTGAGTCTCGTCCTATTCGTAAACATCTTGAATATGAATGTGCAGCCTATGATTGGCTTATTTCCAAAGCTTGCCATCTTGAAATCATTCATAAAGAAATCTCTCCTACTATGCTTAAGACATGCAAAGACACTTACCGAAGAGAAGGAACTGCGCACTCACACACTCGCAACTTACTGGTTTGCTGACGGGCCTTGGCTCCTTTGCTTGCTTGGTACTCTTTTTCTTGCTACTGCTTCGCTGGACTGATAGCGCACTGAACCGTACCGTAGTATGAATAAAAGAATGCACTCTTTACTGCCGCTTCATGGTTAGTTGCTTCTAGGCACGATTGAGAACCCCGTCTGAAAGCACTATCCTCTTCGTGAAGGCGAATGGCTACGTCCGGCCTACGACCCTCGCTGGGGTCTAGTGCACTCCTCCAGCATGCTTTCTTCCTTCTGGTGAAGCACGAGTCTAACTCGCTGGACCGTAGAAGGAGCAATCCTTACGTCTAATCACCGAGCTCCGCTTTTTCCGGCTTGGGGACTGATTGGTTCCCCTTAGTATAACCGGCACCAGCTAACCTAAACTAAATAAGGTATTCGGATCTCTTATGTTATAAAGCTGGCACATGCCAAGGGTTGAACGAACTGTCAGTAATGCGCGAAGTGAAATTGGAGAGAGGTCCTTTTGGACCCCTTTCACAAAGAACTTCTTAGCAAACTCCAAGGAACCATTCTTGGACACTAATGATTTGTCCTTTGAAATGGATACTCCTAGGAGACCCAACAGTTCTTCATACTTCTTAGCAACCGTAGTATTGGCGATTACTAATACAGCGTAATCGTTAAATGGGTAAGAGGACAACTCCGCTGCCAACCACACAATAGAGTGGTGAGACAGAGAAAAAGAGTGCCCAGGAGCCATAATAACCAAGCCCCGCGACGAAACTCACTATGGTCCTCCGCCGGGGCTTGTGGATTCAAGGGTACAAGAAGAGGGACACCTTTTGCCTTGCCGCTCAAAAACCGCAGCAGGAAATGCTATTCGTACAGTAGTGGAAGCAGGGTACGCTAGAGGCGAAAGTCGTGATAAAAGGTCCTGGTCTGGTATCCCTTTTCTCTTTCTGCAAGAAATCGTCCTCATCGAATTGTCCGCATGCGAATCCTCATAATAGCGTATTCGGGAGAGATTGAAAATACATAGCATAGCTAATGATTATGTGCTCCAGTTTCCAATCGAGATGATGATCTAAGCCTACCACTTGTCCCATATGCTGCTGCGGCTTCCTCTTTCTTTTCTATGGGTGCTGATATAGATGTAGGTACAGGGGCTGGCTCACCTGCAAGAGGTCTAGGCCTCGATTACCGACCAACCCTATCCCTAACCCCCTTACTAGATAGGGCGAGATGGGAGATGGTAGCCACCAGGAAGTAGGTGGGGAGGGAAATCTATTTGTAAGTACGTGCAGGAGGTGAGGATTTCTGGTGAATGATGATTTGAAATAGCCAACTGGACCTGACTTTAAAGAGATGGAAGGTGGAAATCTTGTGGGCTGGAAAAGTACATACCCATAGATGAATTAATAAGTAAAATGAAACTCGTTTTACGTGGTCATCGAAAGCAGCGCTCTGACGTTCTGAAAAAGATCCAAGAGGATATTAGGCTAGAAAGAGCTTCCCCTCAGAAAGGGATTAAAATGAATGAGTATCGATTACGTTTCAAACAAACGAGATTCCCTGTTAAATTCGGGTCAAAGCCTCGTCTACGAGTTCACTGTCAGGGTCAACGATTGGGAAAGGGAGCAAAGGCGGATCCTGGAGGCGTAGATTGAGTGGGAAAAGCTTTCAATAGAGCCCCATTCGGGAAGTCTTAGTCTTCGCCATCTACTCCTTCTACTCCTGGTTGGTCTACAACATTGAAATCTTAAAAGACGAAAGTCGGAATAGTCTATCTTACGATCAAACTCCTCATGTATGCAAGCAGACTCAGTTCATGGATGTGCCAAAGGTGTTCAGGTTAAGGGGTCAAAGGTAGAGTCGGGAAGGTAAGGGCTAGGGCTTGACTCATTTGTTTTAGGACGAGCCGGTGGGGAAGCCTCGCTAGAGGCATTGAGCCATTTCGGATTAGACAAATCCAAAAAGACTAGCGACAGGATCCATTTTAAGATCTAGTTTAGAAGGGTGCTTCGTCGGAGAAGTGCACAGGTCACAAAGCCAGACGAGGAGGCTACCTAGGGGTTCCCCAATAATGAAATAAGGAATGTGCCCGCCTTGAGTGGGATAAATAGTCGAAATCCTCTTACCGAGATGACAATAGCATCCATCCGCGGGAGGGGTAGAAAGAGCCCCTGATGTGCGGGAGAGCTCATCCCCCAACAAGAGAGGTTCTCGTGCTATTCATCTATAGAATTGGCAAATCCGACTAAATCCTGGGATTCCCACTACTACTTCGGTAGTACGCGGAGAGGTACCCGTCTTCGAACTTAGTTCTTTTAATCCACTTTTTCCCAGGGGAGTTGAAAAAGTTCAGTCGAAAGATGCTCTTCAGAATGAAAATAGACAAGGTAACTTTTTCCACTAGGAAAGTAGACAAATCTGAAATGGAGATGTCCGTTTATTAGTGGAAATAGGCGGACTAACATTTGCCACACGGGTGAGCACTTCTGCTTATACGCCTTCGGAATCAATCACTTCCTCGATCCCGACTCCATCAATGTTGGGCCCCGATCCTGCTCTAGGCTTGGTATGCGGATAGTTCTATCATCCATATAGGAATTCAAAGAAAAAGGAGTCTTGTCAAGAAAGCTAGAGACTCTTCTTCTATAGAATATGGGCCGATGTAGAGAAAGATTAGCTCAACTGTTAGCTCATTCATTGTCAGCTTTCAATCAGCTTAGGTCTCAAGCTAAAGGATCTGCCCTTGTCGTCGGCCCAGGAGCACCATTCCCATGTACTTCCCCATTCCTTCTCGCATTGGGCGTGGATACAGAGCCTTATCCGGTTCACCACCCTATTACTTCTACTTTTCCTAAATCGGTAACACCGTTCTCAAACTAGATTGATAGCCATAAATACCCGTAAAAGGTGGCATATCTCGAAAATGAAAAGAAGAATGCTCGCCGATGATGCTTCTATGCTTCTATACTGATGATGCTGATTGCGGATCATGGGAATAGTAGGAATTGTATGACATCCAGAGAGCTGAAACCGCCTATTTTCCGAAGACTAAACTCTTCTTGAAAGAGAAGGACTGAAAAGCTTAACTATTCTCTGATTTGAGAAATCGTTGAAAGAAGTCCCATTTAGCCTTTACCCGAAACACAGATGAATCCGCCCAATTGAGCCTAAAGTCCGACCTTGCAGTAGCGCTTTTCTTTAGTTTGACTTGAAGTCAACCGGGCTTTCCAATTAAACCACGAAGGGAGAGGGACTTTCTGGCCCACCTTCTATATCTGTCTCAGGGTCTCAGACTTTTATGCCAAACTCATAGCTTGCTGGCTTTAACCCAAGCTATACTTGATCTATCTCTTTCTTCTATTCATCAACAGAGATGAGATCGCCAACAGAAAGAAGAGGGAGATATGTCCTCCCCGAAAGAGGATTCAACCTTCCCTTTAGATTAGACCCATGACCTAGACTGGCCATCTATAACTCCTATAATAGAGCTTGATTGCTCGGCCGCGCCTACTCGGACTGGCATCGAGGATTCTGAACTTCGACTCCGAAGAGAGCTCTGATCTCACTTGCCACGAGCTCTTGCCTTGCTCTTAGGTTAGAGAATGAGAAAGATACAACATCGGCTGGACCAGGCCCACTTCACACACGCACTGGTTCGTCTTTGAGGATGACTTCTTACACCCGGTCCACGTATTAAAAAGAAGAGCGACTATTTGCCGCTGCTTCACTTTCTTTGCTTGCTTAGAAGGTTGGACATTCTCTGTCCTCTCTCTAGGCCAATTATAGGCCAATGCACGCCAACGAACCTTTTGTGTTACGCATATAGCTGGCCTTGTTTAGAAATCTGCAATTCATTGAAAAATCCCGGTAAATGGAAACTCAACATGATCTCAAATAAGCCTCTTTCTTGATTGCAATGGTCGCGAAAAGAGAAGTCATCTGGACTGTTCCTTCCTAGGTGGATAGAGGGGTCGTGCAAGGCTTAGCCAGACCAGGGGTGGCACCTATTAGCGCTTGGACTTCCTTCAAGACCAGTATCGGAGCGGGCTTTATTGGACTGGTTGTGGGTCAGGAAGACAAAGAGTTGCAGAGCTTTCAAAATCGCTTGAGTGCGTGGGTTAGCCCTTCCGATCCTTGATACCCCCTTGCCCCAGGCTTGCCTTCATTATCAGGCCTATCTATCTGCGCATCATACTCGATCTTGCCCCCATAATCTGGTGAATCCATCTGCCATCATCGGCTTGAGGAGAACTTGGGAAGGAAGAAGGGCTCCGTCCTTTCTTCCTCCCATTAATTAGCGCATCCTTCCTTGCACCAGAAGACCTGGAAGAGAGAGACTTGACCAATGCTGGAAAGCTGCACCTTTGACCAGACGTACCTCATCCCCCATTGACCGGCGATAGCCAGACTTGACCAGTTGACCACGCTTGCATTCTAGCTAGTTACTCGACCTTCAGTATCGCTTGCCTTGCACTTGAGCGCCTTAGACCTTATGCTCGCCCCCTTTAGCATCTATTCCCTCCCCAAGCTTCCGAACAAGTAAGCTAATCAAATCTCCATTGTTGGTGAACAGACTGGTGGCATTGACCCAATCCGTGAACCAGTATTGCACTCCAACCTTCTCAACCATGCTTTGATTCAACCCTTTCCTTAAAGCATACATCCTTCTTGCTTCCTTAAAGCTAATTTATATTCCAATTCGTGCACTGAAAAAGATAGGGAAAAATACCCTATAAGGGTACCGTCTTCTACCATTCGACCAGATCCTCTAGATTGTATTCTAATTTTCCGGCCTCGAGCAACTTGACTAATAAGGGAAAAGCCCAACATTAATAAACTATATATATTATTAGTCTAATATAAAGCGCTAGCGCCCAACCTATACAAGGGGCTGCTTGCTGCCTCTATTTGGTCGTGCTGCTATGATGTAAGGTGCAGTCGTCCCGAGGCAGCAGGATGTATGGTATAGGGCCCCTATTTTCTCTCCCTTAAAGTCTTTTATGGATTTCGAGTCGGGAATAGAGCTGTGGCTTATTCGGCGCTATATCACAATTCATTCTCGGGCATAGCTGTTCACGAAAGGTGGCATGGGGCATCTGTCGGCGGCGGGAGTCTTACATCCGAGCGAGAGGTCAGACCAATCCCATTCATCCTGGTCTGATCCGAACGGATTTTGTTTTGTTGAATGAATTGATCCATTGTTGTATACCCTACTTCTTATTCTTAGTGAATTTTTTCCTACTTGGACCCGCCGTACTTCCCTCCTGAGATATAGTGGAAACATTTTGTTAGGGTGGCGAGTGGGGAATGAAAAGACCAATGCAGCAGAGAACGACCGCATGAATCGGAATCCACTTATTAAGACAGACGACCGAGAAAGAAAGGCTCCGCGTTCTCCAAGTGGTTGATCTTAGCTTAGCGTGCTAGCCGCTGCTTCATTTCGTATAGTGATAACGCTTTCTCTTATAGGGGTCTATTTTCTCTGACTTGACTCAGCTTGACCTACTTGACTCAGCGGTTAGAGTATCGCTTTCATACGGCGAGAGTCATTGGTTCAAATCCAATAGTAGGTAAAACTGACCGAAACCCCTTCTTTTGCCAGCTGGGGTGGAAACTGGTCTTGTCAATGAATTCTACTAAGAAGAGTAAGGAAAAGAGGAAGCCGAGTGAAGGGCTTGATCGGTGTCACTACCCCGCTTCCCAACGCCAGAAGTCTGTTTTTCCTAACGAGCCTAGCTGCCATTTCAGAGGATGGCACCTCTTTTCTCTTTCTTTCTACAGCTGTTATAGTTTCAACTTCTTTCCAATAAATAGCTGCTTGCTTGGCTTCAAAGCCTTACCTGCCCTTCGCCGCCTCCACAGAAAGATTGGTCTGGTCGATTGGTTACTTCCTTTTGGATTAGTCTTAACTCAAATTCTCTCTATAAAAGGGTACAAGAGACGGCGCAGCGCTGCCTACGCGCTAATTAGCTTCCGATGTCGAAACTTCTCCGGCATTGATTGAAGGTAAAGCCTTCACTTCAAGCTTTGAAGCTAAGTCCGCTATTCGGTCAAACTCTGATAGGCTCTAGGCCTTACCTTACTCTTTCGGGGTTCACTCTTCTACTTAAGCTCCTTAAGTTCCTAGATAGGCGGATGCCTTTGCCGAGTCTGAAACTCCGACTCCTAAACTAAAAACTGGCCGGAAATGCCCATTTTGAGCTCGCTCTGGCGGATGTTCCCGCTGATCTTGACTTTACAAATAGTCAGCTTCTGTCTTTCCATACATAGTATGGCACTTTTCTTGTCTCTTTTGTCTTTCTGTGGCTGGTCTTTCTTTCCCTTTTTCATTCTTCACAAATGCATCGAATGCTTTTTGGAGGGCGCTTGACCTGTCTTAGCTTTACAGCTTCGTTCCCTTGCTGCCCGAAAGGCCTGATTTTCGACTTGAAATTATACCGAAGATTCCCGGGTAATAAATCCACTGAAGCCTATGTTACCGACTTTTGTTTAGAGAAGTTAGAGTTAGGACATGCCAGTCCCCGATTAGATTTTCGTTATTTGATGTTTTTTGAATAAGATTCCCAGACTGAAAACTGTAAAATGTTCTTTTTTTGAAGCCGATTTCACCCTCTTTGCTTGGGGAAAGGCTCTCAGTTCTCCCAGCTAAGAGTAGACGACGAGAATGGCACTTGTGCCCAGAAGTCATTAAAAGACCGTTCGCCAACTACTCTACTATTGATTGATCACTCGTTAACCCCAAAATGGAAAGATTCAGGAAAAGCCGATTGGCGGCATCAGATTATTCAGTGACAGCTTCTGATGAAGCGAAACGAAAAAAGCCTATTTATTGATATGATAGGTCAGGCCTTCAGAAAGACTTGTGCCATCTTAATCTTCTAGTTTTCACTCTTCTAGTTTGCCGCGGACTCTGCTCTTAGAGTCGATTCCTACTCTCGAACAGAAAGCAGGTAAGCCCTTCAAAGCTTTTCTTTGAAGCGGAGACTATTGGTAGTGAGAGAAATGTCATCTAAAGAAAGGCAGGTGCCATCCCTGCTGATTAAAGGAAAAACTCTTCGCTGGGAACGATCTTCTCCTTTAGCTACTATTCTCCGGGCTTAGGAAAGATTATTCTATAAAATTGCCCGCGCTAGGCATCTGATCTTTTAAGAATTTCCTGTGCTAAACATATGGGCCCAGTTGCCATTTGTCCGTAGGATTATGGCCTGAAAGGTGCCTTTCCAGCGGAAGGAAGACAACCGAAGAAAAGGAAAGGACAGCGGAAGATGCAGCGATAGCAGGACTCTTTTTCCCTAGATGATTCAGTGATAGAAGTTGTATCCTATACTGAAGCCGACTCCGCGGCAGAAGTTTGATCATCTACAGCATCTGATTCCGGTGAAGCGAAAAGAAAGCTATAGGTAAGTCAAGGCCTTACAGTTTAAGTGAAGGATCAGTGCCCTTCCCGTTTTCTATTACTTACTTTTCTGCTTACTATTTAGAATGTCGAGTACCGTCCCTCCTCTAGGGAAGGAAGCCTTCAATCTAACTAAACTAAAGGGGTAAGCACGGAAGCTTTGAAGTTGAAGCTAAGCTATTTAGAGAAAGACCGGAGGAAAGATCTGACTTGAAAGAATGAATGTAAAAACTTGCGCTGTCCCCTCTTCCTCCTCTAGGATTCCCCTTGCTGGGAGAACTGTTCTGGGCAACCCTATGTCTTTATTTATTAAAGAAGACTCTTCTCTGGGAAAAAGATTCTTTTACCGAATTGCTTTGAAAGTTGCTAACTCGGATGTTGTCTCCTAGTTGCTCCTATTCTCGAACTGGAAAATTATTCTTCTTCTTACTATACCTCTCTAGTCTTCTCTTCCTATTCATTCTCTTTCTGTTGCCTAGGCATTCTAGGCTAGGCTTATGTATTACTATTCTCTCGGATCTCTGGGCTTATGGATAAGGAGACATCCGATTCGGTTACACAATTCAATTGAGCAATAGCATCCGATTCAGTGGTGGCAGACCCTTTTTCACCAGACGCTTAGGGAAGACGCTCAGGAGACATCAGACGAGTCAGTAAAGAATCCTCAGGCCTAGAATGCCCAGTTCGAGTTATGGCCAGCTACGGGTCTTCTAAAGAGTACTATCCCGTAACGGAGCTTATTTGCTAACTTTCCACATCCTATGTATATTCATACAATTCAGCTACAACAGATGAAGTGGTAAGCCCGCTTATCTATTTATCTTATTATCTTAAGCGATAGCAGACTTTTCGGCTCGGTGAAAGAGGTTGTCTCGTCCATCTACTGAGTCAGTGACATAAGTGGTATCCTCTGCAGCAGTCAATTCATTAATCACTAAAGAAGACTCGGTTCCCCGGGCGGATGGGAAAGGAGATGAAGCAACATCAGTTGTATCAGCTACAGAATCTGATTCAGGTGAGGCTACAAGCCTATCTTCGACTTTCGTTGTTCTTTCTTCTTGCTATAAAGTGCCATTTCTGCTCTCCAACGACAGAAGTACGAAATTACTAACTAGTCTAGTTGCCATTTCATTTTTCTGCCCGTGTGGCATGGGACAGTTTTGTTACCCTAAAGCAGAGAAAGCTGGATCAAAGGATGCTTTTGAAAAGGCCGATTTTCGGTATCAATTGCCGGATGAATTCAGTGACAGCCAAAGAAAGGAATTACAAACCAGTGATCTCCGCCTTTATCCAATGAAGCGAAAAGCCTAGTTCTCTGTAAAGCCTTCACGGAGTTCAAGACCGGCATCCACGCTTATTCTTCTCGAGGTTGACTCTTCTCTAGATCTAGAACAAGGACGGGCGCGGCAAGCCATTCTCTTACAGCAGAAGTACATTCTGACTTTCTATTTAAAGAAAGGAAAGACCTGAACACGATTCCGTAACACAGCTAGGCTTAAGGCCAACTACTGGCTATACTGACTACTTACTATTGTTCTAGAGCGGGGAAAGTCTTCAAGAATGTAAAAACAAGTGCCGTCCCCGATTCCTCTTATTGGAGAACTAGTCTAGTAGAAAGAATATTAACCGGCGAATTCCGATAGATAGAGTAGGGCCAAGCCCTTCTAAATCAATTCCAACCTTTCGCCCGGTCGCTAACCTATCTTTTTGAGTCCATGAGAAGAAGAGTCGATCCTTCTCCCCATCTCGGTGACGTCCAACATCGACGGTTGTGAACTGCTTCACATAGTCCCGAACCGAGCCTGTTGAGACACATTATACTCTGACGGGCAAGGTACTCTACGTTCTCGGAAGGAACTGAAGCTTTCACTCTTCCCTCCCTAGTCTTGATAGTGCAAGGTCCCGCCTCTATGTCTCTGTCGTCGCATAGCATCGCATCATCGGTGAGGTACATGACGCCCGTACTAAATTTCTATTCTTTAAACAAAAGACGGGATTTCTTGTCCATTTCTTTTTATCTGTCTCCTGTTGTGTTGCTGGCTCGAACAGCTAATTGCGTAGTTTATAGTGAGAACAAGCCTTTCGGATGACAGCTTTGGTAAGAGGGGCACGTGCTTTGAGATAGCTAATCCCTCTGAAGCGTGAGCTTGCAAAATGCTAACACTTCGATTGCGTGATTAGGTTTGTGTGAAGTCATGAAAGTGACTCAAAAAGAATAGAAATTTAGAAGATTGGATCTTTCCGTCAAGAACTGCTTGCTGTTCAGGTTTAGGAAGAAGAATGTATGTCTCTATTTCATTTGAGTTAGCCGATATTGCAAGCAACCTCTACCGGGAAAGCATTCGATCCCGCCGAAGATCGAGTTGGAAGAGCAGAGAGGATCTCTCTCAGCTCGATGGCTTCTTTGCCAAAAATCGCTATAGCTAACGCTACGAGGGGTTCAAAAACTTGTTACCTTTTTGATATGGGTATGACATAACCAGGTTGCTTGCAAGAGGTTGTTTACAATGCCACGTGAACACCAAAGTGGGGCAGTCGTCGGGTTAGGGGGCTGAGGACAGTAAGAAGGATTTTTCCCAGGTCTTGAAGTAAAGTGTGTGTTTGGAAACGGGACATCGTTCTTTCGAGTCCGGAGATTCGACGCACAAGCTCATTTCGTTGAGCCAGGAGAACAAGAGGTTAGTTGATATCGAGGGTCTATCTATGATGACGATGTTGCTTGCAAGGAAGAGGTTTTTGAATAGTAAGCCGACGAAGGCAAATTATTGCTGATTCGGAGAGCTATACTCCTAAAGTCAAGACCGATGAGAGGTGCGACGGTTGTTTACAAATCTCCCGGTGGTTCCGCTGTAGCATGGTTGCGATCCACCATGCCCCATCCTTCTAGTGTACGAGTGCTGCTTTGCTGCTTCTTGGCCTCGCTCTTGCTTTGCAAAGATGGGTCGCAGCCTGGCACTCTCAGTCCCAGATATTAAATATCCTGGATATTAACTCCTAAACTAAATCAGTTAAGCGGCTTATTGCAATTGTCTTGCAAGCAACCTAGCTTGTTGGGTGGGCACGGTGGGGCGTCGCTTTATTTAAAAGTGAAGGAGTTGTCCCTCAGAGATGAAGGAGCTGTTCGTTCGCCCCAGGTTCTAAAGAACCAGACTGCTTCACTCCAGGCCCGAAGTACTGTGCTATGCTATCCCCCGCGTAAGGTTTTAGAGGTTGGGGGCACTTCCGGGGAACGGGCCGTGGGCGGGTAGAAAGAAGAGAAGGAACCCGACTTCCCGGTTGTCCTGTCCTGTTCAATCCGTTGTTCTTCTGTCTGAGGCAAAGGCGAATCCCTTATACTGTATACGGTCGAGCTGGCTTGGCTGGTACATCAAGCATATCGGCATATTGCTTGTTCGGTGTGGTACACATATCTTTCAATGTCAATCAAGTAATAGAATTCATTCCCACTGTCTGAGGAAAACGTGAAGACTTGCCATTTTATGAGCTTGTAAGGGCCCGTTGAAGTCCCCGAATAAAGGGGGCAAAATAGGGCTATAAGTAGGCCGTTTGCTATTGCTATAAGGGCTGCTCGCCTTTATACGGTTTGGCTTCGCTATCGCTCCTATGTAGTGGTCGAACTAAAAGTGGTATTCCTGCCATACCAGAATGCCTATTATCTAGTGCTAGAAGCTTCGCCAGAAGCAAGCAAGATGAGGGTGCTCTGCTTCGTAGACAAGGCTCGTTCCGTACTTGACTTACGAGCTCGTGTAGTACTCGCCCCTATCTCTAAAGGGGCTTATGCACTCCACTCGCTGTCTACTAAACGAGCGTTGGAGCGAGCGAGCGAAGCCTTCAATTTAGTGGCTTCCCCTCACCCTACTCTTTTCTTTTCGCTTAAGCTCCCCGGTTTTGGGGATTAATTGATTGGATACCCGAGAACCATAATCTTTCCTAGGAACAGCTTCTACGACGATAGATAGGGGTCAGGTTTGTTTGGCATCTATGCCCCCTGCCCTCCAAACAGTATGGGAGCCTTTCAGCTCGTACTGCTCACACACCTAGATCTTCACGGCACCTCCTCTACCATAGTGTAAGCTGGGAGCAGCTCCGAAAAGCGAGGCTTACAACAAAATTCGCTTTCAACAACGTCAACAACACCACGAAAAAGTCCACTATGGTTGTCCACTGATCTGATCATAGGTGAAATCCAATCCCTTCGCTTCGCGCCTTTGTTTTCTTTGGGCTTAGTTACGGCCATTCTCGTTTGAACAAGAGCTAGCTTTGCTACCCTGGTATTCTCCGAGAGCTTAGACGCCACCGGGCTTATTCCTAAAAGAAGGTATTCTATAGCAAGCACCGTCTTCTCTAACAGAAATGGAAGGGTTTTCTTCAGCCTCAGAGCTAAGCATTCGTTCCCAGTCGACAACAGCAGTTAGGCCTTTTTCTTTTCCGCATGCCCCTACTACTAAAAGAGCTAAATCTAAAACAGCGAAATCGATTGGGGATCGTTTTTAAAGAAATTTCCTGTTCGCCGCTTCTTAATGGTAGGCCTTTGCCGGGGAAATAGTAGTGAGAAGAACTGGCTTCCCCTTCTTATTGGCATAGCCTTCGTGCTCCATACCCATGGGTCACTTCAGTCCCTTTAGAGATGGAAAAGGCAGTTCGTAAGAACTGCTAGCCATTGACCTTTCGCCCGGTATTTCTTCTTCTTCGCTTAGTAAGTTGCCTCTCTCCTCGGGTGACTGAACTCGCTTTTAAGCAATCAGAGTAGGGATCTCTCTTCGATGAGTCAGACTAGGCTATGATTCCCAGATAGGAAGAAAGAGCATTCGCCACTTCAAGCTAGTCACTAGAACTCCCTCCTTACTTAGATCTTCGTGACCCAGGGGAGAAGCTTGGCTTATTGAACTCCTAACTCATTTGCCCTGAGCCCCGTATTCCTTTGATTCTTCTCCCGTTCGTGCCAAGGAAAGCTTTCAGGCAGTCCAATAGCACCGGATTCTTCCTTCACCCCTGAAAGGGATTCGTGAACAACTGCAGCGGAGATTCCACAAAGACTAGCTTACGCTCTACCATATAAAGAAGGAAATTCCACCCCGGAAACCATTTGATCAAGAGTGAACAGCTGAGAGTAATGGCATACTTCACTTTATCCCTTTATTATATTAGGATTGAGACCCTGGGGTGACTGAATTCGCTTTCGAGCTAACTGTAGCGGATGAAATGGCAGCAGAGTCGTGAACAGGAAAAGCTTCGTTCTTTGTTGTTGTAGCTGGGTAGCCTCCGATATGGCTAGGCTATTAAGTCAGAGATGGGCCTTGAGACGGGATCAACTACAATTGGCCTATCGCTTCTGTAGACTATTCCTGGTGAGTTGCCTACCCGAGCCCGAACTCGCTTAAGGGAAAAAGAGCAAGCAACTGAAGACATCACATCGCTTTCTTCCTCCAAGACTATGCTACCATTAACTTAACATGCTAGCACGCCTAGCAACTTTCTTTCGAAAAGACTAATCAGCCTTTCGCTCGTCCCCTAGGAAAGAGAATTCCCATTCCCCGGTCAAAAAAGTACTACTGACTTTGCAGCATATGAAATAGCTGCGCTTATGCCTCCAACATCAATAGCAGCGGAAAAGATCACAGTAGCTGAAACCAAGGGTGAACCGTCGACTCAAGCAAGAACAGCAACCGACTCTCACTAATTGCTGCCCATGTTCATCAATCACGCTAGTCGAACTAGAAGCCTGCCTTACGATACGAGAGAGAATTTCCACTGCTCTGTCTTCTCTACGATTGCCGGGTGTTCAAAAAACTCAAAACGAATTTCATCCCGAGGTGACTTCGCTAGACTTGCTTCTAGTCTGATAGGAAATCAAACTCACAGTCGTAAGAACTGAAGGCCTAAGACCGCTTATTCCTTCTCGAAAGCTGCCCGCGAATGCCCTTCTTACTAGGCTGACAGCAGTGAGGTCGAATCCCAGGGGAAATCCCTTTATAAAATCGGAGAAAGCCCGGGTGGACCAATGTAGCAGATTATCGGCATCTCAGAAGGACTAAGGCCCTTGTTGGCTACTTTGCTTTTGGTTCTTTCACTCCGAAAGAAGTGAATCTGGAAGTTCCGTCGCTCCCTGGAGAGCTAATTGCAGCAGATTCAATAGCTGCGGGTTCGTGAAAAGAGTCATTCTGCTGAGGAATGGAAGAAGAGCTTCTCCTTCCTTTGCTTCTTTTCTTACCGGGGAATTTGATATTCTACGATCCTTGCTTACCTTGCTTTCTCGGGCGATGATTCTTGGCTTGGTTGGCCACTCTGCTATGTTGATGTTGGGTTCCCATCGAGAAATTTTTTCAGAAGAACTCCCCCTTTGACTCGCCATGCCACTATATCCATAATGACCGGCGAGTCGGAACATGTACGAATATAACCACGCGGAGCGCCGGACCGGTCTATCGAAGAAAGAGATCATTGAGCCTATTTTGCCGTTTGGAACCCTAACCTTTTTTGAATTTATAATAATATATAATAAGAATAAGCTAAGGAGTTGGGAATCGCAAGAATTGAGAAGTCCTCCATTGAATTGAATAGGGTGAGAAAGACAGGTTCGGAAATGGCCGGATTAGCAGGAGGAAGGTTTTTAAAGCCCTTCTCTATTTTGATTTTGAGGATCCCTCATATTGAGGAGGCTTCCCGGACTCGTAACATACGGCTAAAAACAAGACAAGAAGAGGGTCAGTAGTCTCTGCCGTTGCAGGTCCTTCTCCTTCCGCCGAGACGGCCCTCTTTTTTGTTTTGTTTGTTCACCGCGGCACGAAATCATAAAGAAGCTGGAATAACTCAGAAAGAGAGTGGCGCCTAGCCGTTGAGAGCGTCTGTTGTCTTTGTAGAGGAACAGTACGATCTTGGACTGGCCCCCTTCGCATGACCTATAGAAAGAAAAAGAAGTCCGTGCTACTATAAGGCCTCTAAACTCCTCCCTCAGGGCCACTGTTGCGTTGCCCATGGGGACGGGGTAGCCCCGACTTCCATAGGTCCTTGGTTCGACCTCCTAATGAGAATTGAGGTCCTTGCGCGGGCGTCTCATCCCTAAGACTTGCTTGCTCTGTATGGAGTGTCCCGTGGTTCCTCGAGTGCCAGCCGCAGAGAGGAATGCCATCAACTAGGGCGCTATTGACCACTAACCACTCGCTCGCCGGCCGCTCGGGCTCCGCGTTTCAAGTTCGTTATCCTAACCGTCTCCTCTCCTCCACCGGGAGCCTGGCCCCTTCTTCTATCTTATCTACTGCCTTGCTCCTCGGCTCCATACTGCTCCAGCCGCTCGCTGTAATAGCTTGCTTCTCGGGTGGCTCGCACCCTGGGTGGTGCGGCTGAGCCAGAGTGGGCTCAGCAGTCGGCCTATGTTTCCGGGCGCACGCATAAAGGCATGATTAGTTCCACAAATCTCACTGCACTGACCATAGTAAACTCCTTCTCGTTGTACCGAAATAGAGGTCTGATTTAAACGACCAGGTACAGCATCACATTTGACACCTAAGGAAGGTACAGCCCAACTATGAGGTACATCAGCAGGTGTTACAATAATACGTAAATGAGTTTTTCTGGTACAACCACTCTATTGTCCACTTCTAATAAACGTGATTGACCCAATTCTGGATCATCTTCTGGAATCGTATAACTGTCAAAAGTGAGTGACTGTTCATCGGAACTGTTATAGTCCGAATACTCATAAGTCCAATACCATTGATGTCCAATAGCTTTGATAGTAATGGCTGGATCTACTACTACCTCGTCCATTGAATATAAGAGAGCAAATGATGGTATAGCAATGAACATCAGGATGATACTAGGAAATATGGTCCACAGAATCTCGATAGTAGTTCCATGAACAATCCTTTGCGGGATTGGATTTTTTATAGTGGAAGTGCCATAAAGCGCGAACCAAGATCCATGATACGAAAACAAAAATCAGAATCAAAAAGAAAAAGATATCGTGATGTAAGTCTATAATTCCTTGCATCATAGGTGTTGCTGCATCTTGAGATCCTAATTGCCATGGTTCTGCTGCATCACAAGGAGCAATTGTGAGGAATAGACATTCTAGAACAATCATTTTCTTTGGTTCATTCTTTGACTGCTCTGCTCCCCAAAGAAAAAGAGAGACTTGCTCTCCCAATTCAGGAAGACGGGAATCGCCTTGGTCCAACCAAGAAAGGCATGGGAGAAAGATGAACAAACGAAACTGGAAAGAACGAATTTCTCATGAGCAATATCAACTACCTAGACCGACCTGCTAGTTTAATTCCATAAAGACCTAGCGAAGAGATTGTAACTGAATGACTTGATCGATCGTACTAGATAGTATCAGATAGACAAGCTTTCATACGCAATTCCTCGATGCCAATCTCGCACTTGACACGCTGATCGCACCGTAGATCAAGTTGTAACCGAAGTAGACCAAGAAGGGAGTGGAATGATGATGACCGGGCACTCTCTAGCAAAAACCAAGGCCCCAAGCCAAGCCCTTTCACTTGGCACGAGACACCGTACGCTACACAGAAGAACACAAGATTTGTGAATGAATTTCACTTTCTTTTCTTACGTCAATTTGACTTTCACTATGCTATGATATATCTTGTTCTTCTTTTGTTCGATCACAAACAGCTATCGAAAGATAGAAAGTCAATCCGTTACCATGATTGATAGGATGATTAAGAAAGGAGGAAAGACTATTGAAGAAATAGATAAATGAAATTGGATTCACTTATCTTCGATTCTTTTCCTCGTTCCTTTTCCCTTGGCCCTGGGGAAAGGAGTCAGTATTGGCTATTTAAGACTTTGCATTTAGGCTTTTGATTCGACTTGAAACCGAAGCCTTCTTGGCTGGCTGTCTGTCCAGCTATGAGTGCGGGGTCTCCAATCTATTTGCCTAAGGGGGTATACTTATTCACCTTAGGTCTTTCTATTTGCCCGATTGGCTTTTTCTTCTTACCTTGCTTTCTCAAGCTATCGTCTCAATTGAGATTCAAGGCTTTCTTTCAATGAACTATTGCTACGGGATTTCTTCATTCAAGTCTCTTGACTTAATGTATGTCTGTGGAAAATTGCCTTTGCCTATATTAATCAGTATGGCTGTGGGCTTCTACTTAGTTCTATAATTTCTAAGATTATTTACCTAGAATAAGATTCTTCACTAGGATGTGCGCTTGGACTTAGTAGGCTAATTTCAGAGGTTATGAATCTTGAAGGTGTGCATCGTATTTAACCTTCTTCATATTGATTCTTGTCTTTCACTCTCTCACTGAAGTCTTCCAATTTCAGAAGAAGAACTATTGTACTGAAATAGACTGATCTAGAATACCCATAAGTTCTATCATAGCGAGAAGATCTAGAATTGGGGGAGATTAGAGATGCAAACTAATTTATTTAACTGCGATAAACCCCTCCCTAACCTCTATCTATTAACCAATAGTCGTAGGGATTGAACCTTCAGAAGATTCGAATCCCTTGGTCCGTACTTCCTTGAAGAAGGAAGGGGCAAATAAGGCGAGGGCAGTCATTCAGAAGATTGATTAGCTGAAGATGAGGAAGAAAGAAGTATGGAAAGAGCTTACCAAATTGATTATTCAAAGGCATCATTCCATGCATCGGAAATTACTTATTCAAATGCGGAATTACCTCATCTGCAGGCTGATTTACCAGCTTACGAAATTGCTTACTTATTAGAAATAGCTTTCCTCAGGCTTTGTCTTCATTCTGAGATAGCTTACTTTCATTCCGATTATTCAGATTGTCTCAGTCGGGATGTGGTACCAGTAGATGGGATTGAAGTGAAAGAGGAAAAGAAGAATGATAATACTTTAATGTTGAAGTTGTAAAGGAGCCAATCCCTAGTGAATGGGCAATCTTTCGAAAAGTAGTCACCTCCGTAGTGAAATCAGGTCCAATAGTAATGGGGTCAGGATCATCATCCAATAGAACAAGCCCTCCCCTTATCTATAGATTGTCATTTTCTATAGCGAAGGCAGTCCCATCGGCCAAGCTTCAATCTCTTAGAGCAGATGCGGACTGTAGATCATCCAAATGGGGACTCCTTTCTCTATGAAGCTCTTGGTTGATAGAACTCTGAGGTTCTGTGGTTAGGAGGTAGATCTTGTGCGAGCTAATGAATTCAAAGATGCGTATCCACACCTATCTCCATTGTCCGGCTAGTCTCAAGGGATCGGCTTAGGACTCAATCCATTTTGGAAGCCTTTTGAGAGCTGCTAGAAAAGAAGAATCCCACCCTACTGGTAGAGGACTTGCTTCAAAAAGAGGGCAAAAGGGATCCGTCCAACGATAGACGGGTGGAACTCACCGAGATCAATCATCAAGCCAGCTACCCATGGTCAAGGTCAAAGAGGGAGTGAACGGGAAGAAAACCATATCGCTGCTGACCCACGGGCTAATTCTTTCAAAAGAAAGACCAAGGGAGGGCAATGAAAGGGCCACTGCTGCGACTGAAGGTGACGACTAGCTATCTCGGATAGGATAGAGAGGCTTGATCGGTAACCACAGATTGAAAGGTCTTTCTCCACTGTCTGAGAGAGCCATTGATTCACACTCCCCGCTATAGCGAAGAGAGAGGGTTTGGGTCTGCTCTTCCTAAATAGAGATTCAACCGGAGATGGGCAATTGGATTAGCTATCTTGCGCGAAGGGAAGATTAGGCTGAAGGGAGAAAGGTGGCAGAAGAAGAGAAGTAATGAGTGGAAAAGGGAATGATTATTATTTTCCAAGGAATGAACTAATTAATGATTAATGAAATCTAGCAGAGCTAGAAGAGGGCAAAAGAAAGAGTGAGAGGACAGATTGGTTTACCGGCTGTGTACCCCTTGACCCTTGGACAGCTATTGGAATGATACCAATTGGCACCTTCGCTACTAGTTGAATCAAAGCATTGGTATTGGTACCGTACTAGCTTTCAACCATTTGCCCGTCTTCCTTCGCTTGCTCCTGGGTTACCTATTTGAACTAGAGCGCTTCGCACCTTGATTGATTGACAGACAGACCGGTTTGCGACTGGCTTGACTGAATGGATTGAATGGACTGAGACCGAGGAACTGCTATCGTGCTACTGGCTTTTAACCGGATTGCTACTGGTTCGCTGGCAAAGCATTCCCTCTCTCTTCATTTCTTCTTTCTTCATGTTCACATCTTTTTGATTCATCTTCCTCTGTTAACGGATGATAAAACACAATTTATCCCCTACTGTTTTGGTTGAAGTCTGGCTTGCTTCATTTGGTTGAAAGGATCTTAGCCAAACGGCTTAGGCTTTCGCGAAAGCACCTTTGGGCGGAGATAGATGTAATTACGAACTCATTCTTCTATTCTAAGCACTGACATTAGACTTTCTTAGAAAGAACTCATTCGTGGACTGATTCCGACTGATTATTGGACAGATGACCCTTTGCCATAGACCACTTGCAAGAGATTGGCTAGCATAAAGCATAAAGAGATTCGCATTACCATCAGACAGAAAAGAAGACTGCTCGACCCTTACAGATGAGCTGACAAGGGCGGGGCAAGTCTTTCTAAAGGAAGAGAAAGAGAATAAACCGCACTAATTGAGACCGAAGCGCCTATGCAGCATTCCAAGCAAGCAAGGAATGAGCAGCTTTAAATAGAAAGGGGGAACTCTTTTCTAAAGTAAACATATTAACGGGAATGGAAGGAAGATCTAGCTGGGGAAGTAATTCATTAACAGATGGTGAATAAACAGATGACAGGACAAGACCCATATTCTATTCCCCAATCGATTACCTTATTGCGCCAGCCTTTCATTCCTGAATGAACTCTGAAACTAAAGAAAGGGACAGACTCGTTGTGCCTGTCACTCCTACTGAACTACCCAGGCCAACCGTTGACTCCTGTTTACTACCAATTGCTACTGCCTTATACCCTCACATGCTTTCCTTCAAACTATATATATTTCATTCAAATCGTCACTTCCTCGCCTTAAAAGAAAGCCGATTATCGATCCTTTTTCCAGGTGCTTCTTCTAGTGACCTATGAGCGAGTTTGAATAAGTCTTTTGACTAATGAAAGAAAGGTATACTATAGCACTTATTTCAAAGATTTGGAACCCTTACTCCATAGGCAACTCGATAACTACCCCTAGTAAACTGAAAAACAAAATGAAAAAGAACTGGTAAAGGGATAGGAATGGAATGAATTCAAAACCGGGAAGATAGATTTACATAAAATGATTTGTGGATGGATGGTCAATAGCCAATGCGAAGGATGCTTTTAAACCTTTACTTTAAGCAGTCCCTGCCCCTTAATCAAGTAGGGTTCTGCATTTGCAGGCCTAAGGCCTCTTTTTCCTTACAGTTGTGAGGCCAGACATAAGAGAATTACTTTTCCAGGCATTTCTGCTTATCTTGGATAGGTCAGATATGGCGTGTATAAGGCTAAGACGGAATAAGACTTGTAATAGATGTAAGGCTTTAATATGTGTAATAGGCTTTTAGTTAAGCACTCCCATTTCGCTAATCCTAGTGCTTCGTCCTTACAATGCTTCTCCTTTACCTGGGGTTGAAGTTCCACAATTTGAATAGCTTCTCCCGGCCCCGGCTCTTTCCTTCCTTGCGCTTGGAGTTGGAGGTCCTGTTGCAGTTGCCAGCAATCTAGTTTTTGAATTCCTCTCTTTTTAAGTGCTAAGTCTTTCCATGTGCTTTGATAGGGGTAATATACTATTTCTAGTCGAGAAGACGATCCTGCCAATCTAAGAGGTCCGGGTGAGTTCCTTTATGTTGCTGAGGTTTGAGTTAAACCTTAGTCGCATAAACCTTTCTTGAAAAGGTCCGCTAAAAGCAGACACTTTGGAATTTCGTTTGCGATCATAATATAATAATGGGTATGTTTTTCTTCTTGGTGAAAACTCTGGCATATTTGGAGTCAAGTCTACACTCTTGGCCGTCCTGAGTGATAAGCACTGCTAAACCTAAGTTCAGTGCCTAATTTCTTCCGTAGCACCCTCTATTAGAGGGCAGACTGGTGTCTTGATCGCTTGCCGTTAGTCCGTCTAGCGCCTTTCGTCATAAAGCGTGCTTTCTCACCACCTAATGATGATCAAATCACGATCCTAGGGTAGCCCCGGTTCTAATTTCATATGCAGATTCTATATGAAATGAAGACCTCGCAACTTCTTTAGTTCCAGAGGATGCAGAGCCAATTCAAATTTCTTTCCCTAGCTCTCTCGGGTTGGGGTCAGTTTTCTCTTCCTTCGTTCCTAACTCTAGTTCAGCTATTCGATCAAATGCCTCGGGTGGGGTTGAGATTCAAAGGCTTGCTTTCTTGGTTCCGCTCTTTCACTTATTGGTACAGCAGCTTTCAGGCATCCTCTCATTGAGGAGGTCTTAGATAGAAGATTCGCCGGCAGTAGGAAAGTGTTCGTTCTTGGGAGTATAACAGTAGCAGCAGTTATGGCCCCATACCCATGAGCATTGGCGTGAGCAGCTAAGCTAAGGTCGGAAAGGAAGAATGGGTGGTCTTACAGGCTACCTATTTCCTCAGCCGATAAGAGATTCTGTCTTCAGCACAGAGCGAGGCTTGGAGGCCTTCCAATCACCATTCAGTGGTTTCCACGTTTGGAAAGCCGGGTTGATGATAGATGCAAGATGCCCTCAATAAGAATCAATAAAAAAAAAAGGGGCCGTTTGAAGGCGTACATTGATTGACCTATCCGCCGTCCCCCTTTTGGAGAGAAAGCCCCATTTCGGAGCCCTAGTAGTGGGCTCATTGGTCCCACGGCTTCTCAATGCTACTTTCTCTTTGAAGAGACGAAAAGATCCCTAGGGAATTGAACCGCTAGTACCCACCTGGGGCGGATTCCGATCTGATTGAATAAGACCAAACTCTCAAACCAATCTCTGCCACGTCTTACCGAACTACACGACCTCAATCCTAATCGCTTTCAGTCTTGATGGCAGATAGTTTACTGGTTGCTATCTCTTTCCCTTAAGCCAACTGAATGGGATATTCTCACTCTGCATGGGAAATGATCCCTGCTAGCAATCTCTTATATAGTATGCCTCTATCTCTATGAAAAATAGAGCCTTTCTTTCTTAGTCTGATTCTTTCCTGACTTTTTCCAAAGCAACTCTTTCACCTCTCGGCTTACGCAATGATCGGAAGAACTCTCTTCAATAGCCCATGATTGAAAGAGACGTAGATGAGAACAAATTCTTTTTCATAGTCTGCTAATTTTCTTCTTGTTGCATCTCGTCGATACGATAGGTTGATTTACCTTACTAGTCATATGCCCTAAAGGTTGACTGTCTGGATGGTACTTTTCAACAGATAAGCGAATCGCGCTCAAGTGGTGGTTGACGAAATATCTAATCCTCGTTTTCCCTGTCTGGTGTGGTCTTAGATTCCGCTGTCCCTTTCCGCTTCACGCAATAGCACGCTCCGAAGCAAGCGGGCTTCGCCGGTAGTAGCTTCCTGAATTAGTCGAGTAGCTTCTTTCCGGTGCTCCGATGCTCTCTGCTTTGGTAGGGTTCCTCTTTTCTTTAAGACAAAACTAATTGCATTAATGATCTGCCTTGCCTTATTTCCTTTCCAGCTGTTGAATGGAGTAATCTGGGAAGGGATCTTTTGCCAATTCCAGTTAGTGGAGCGAAGCCTTCCAATATGGGGCATACGAGTCAGGGAGGAACGCTTCATTAGCACTTTCGGCTTTCTCCTTTCTGATTGATTGAAACTACCTCTTCTTCTTCCTCGAGTGCTTTAGTAGAGACATATGGAAAGGGCCTAACTGCTGTTTTAGCTGTTTTAGTGAACTTGTGTCCATCTGCTTTCTGCTTCACTTCAAAAGAATGACGTAGGTAGACTAGAAGGAAGAGTTTCAGGCTCAAGGCATAGTAGAAAAATCATCAGAAGGGTTATATATGATTTTATCTCTGTGTATCTTTGGTTGTAAAATAAATGTATAAAGAGCAATGGTCAGTTCTCGACCCAATCGAGCGTTTGACACGCAATACTCACTGTCGAGTTGTAACCGAAGTAGATCAAGAGAAGGGACGATGCCCAGACAGATTTGACCCAATGCCAAAGAGGCCAAAGGCCCAGAATGAGACGAGTCAGGGATCCAGAATGACTTCATTAACTGATCACCGAGCAAGAAAGACGCTTTCATTTCTGGTCCGACAACTCTATAAACGTGGCATCAAGTTAGGTTATGCCAACCGCCAACCTCGGAACTAGATGTGGTCACCTGTCTTAAGATTAGTTCTATAAAGAGGAGGCTGACGAGCAAGTCAAATGTCAAAAGAAATGGTGCTTTTACATTTGATTCGAATCAAAATCAGCGTCCCATACTCAAGTCTGACTTCGATCATCGTCTCCCGTCTGCGCAAGATGGATTTGGCTTCGGCCAAGCAAGCAGGTGCCTTGATTCAACTCTATCGTTCCATAGGGATCCTGACACCCGGGGAAGACAGTACGCAAACGACCCTCATCATCTCCATCTGTCCAAACTATGGTGTCACCGGACCTCATACAGCAACTTCTCTCTCACCTTGTCCAAGCTCTAACTTATCCTTCCAGCGGTTAAGCTTTCGATGTAATCTATCCCGTCTAGCCCTTAGTTCATTCCGTACGTCTGTGTAGTCAGTCATTGTCTTATACGTCTTTCACTATTCAAGTAAGGAGCTCAGGGGCCTGTGTGCCTTGTTTCCAAGATCCGGTGGATAGCTTTCCTATTCCCTCGGGCTTTCAGATGGAGGGGCATAATTCATCAACCAAAGATGAAAGTAAGAGAGGCGATTATTAAGATTCTTTGATCCCGAAAGCCCAACACTCGGCCTAGGAATTATTGTCCGAACCTTCCATCCGTAAGCCAATCAATCGACACCTTCCGCCGATAAAGCATGCTATCAAAGGAAAGAGTCACCCAAGAAGGCATTTCCAACCGAAACTTCACCTGTCGCAGAACCGTAACCCATCACTTGGCCTCTCCTTCATGTGCATGCCTAGATCTTCGTCATTCTCTTCCACCGAAAGCAAGAATGGCATAATCAATCGCATCTGCAACCGAAACCCAAGCTGGCGAATAAGCAAGTGATTGTTCTTTTTTATTATTAGCTTGATCGGCAACTGGGACACAAACGAAGGAGCTTTTAGAATGACTTCAATTGGCACACACAACATTACCCCAACTATTCCATAGCCTCTTAGACTGCCTTGCCTGACCTTGAGCTCTTCGCTTCGTGCCTTACTTCTGCTTTGAGTTCTGTCCTGTAAATATGTCCTATGTCCCCTGTTCCTACCCGCTACAGCACCTATAGGCAAGCCAAGGAGTGAATTCAGCAAATATATTATGCTCCTGTTCTTCCCTGAAAGTGAACAAAGGAGTAATTCAAATGTAGTGTACTAGGGAAGGTAAGAGAAGGGCTTGAGTCAGGACAGGATCGATTGAGACAAGTAAGCCGGGTCATACAAGGGCTACTTTGTTCCTCGAATGAGTTCTAAGGAAAAGGAAAAAGATTGAAATGACTGTTCAAGTTGACTCGAGCTGGAGTTCATCCAATGCATTTTGAAAGAGCTTTAGAATTGGTATACCCTTTCAGATTCAGAATCGATCTCGCCTTTCATTTGATAGCAAAGAGAAGAGCGTCTCATCCGCATATCTAAGATAGCACAAGCTACTTTCTTGATTCATAAAGGCGTTTATCTTAAGATCAAGCTGGTGAAGAAAGATGTTCATTAGGGAGAGAGCGGGCTGCCTTGTGGTATGCCCTTTCCCGGTAGTCATTCATATCCTGCTTAGTCGAGCTGCTTCGCATAGACTTATGATTTCTTTTAATCGAGAAGAAGACCAGGGATTCAAAGAAAATTTTCTTAAAAAAAAAGCTTTCATTCAATACTCCAGCTTTCGATACTTCTTATTCCTTCCCGCCCGCCCCTTGCCGAGGGGACGTACGTTCTACTTCCTTCTGGGGCTCCGAGTGGTTAAGGGTGTTAACCGGCTTCTCTCCTTTCAGTCGAGCCTCTCCTCGATTCATTTTAGTAAATAGCGGAACCAAGAAAACTGGAAACCACCTTGATGAAAGATTGCCCATCCAATGTCTTTGCGTGTTCTGTAAACAGATAGGGTCTTTCCGGACGTTTTCGAATATGAGGTTCACCATCTGCCAATCCTTCGGCTTGCCTACTGATTGACTTCCTACTGAGGGAAAGGGACTTGCACTCGCTAATGCTGCCTTGAAGCAGAAAGTCGCGTTTTAGCCTTGAAGCTAAAGAGGGGCGGAGCGAATACAGAGTGAGCGGCCTAAAGAGAGGTTTCACTCTCAGTCCATCTTCCGGCTCCGAAAGAACCAAGGTTTCCTTTGCTTTGGTCGAGCTGAGCCGGAGGTAACTGTGGCCGATCTAGCAAGATTGACTCAATTACAAGGTGAATCAGTGGAGCTGGCTCTGCTTGTTGATCATTTGTCTCCGGCTAAGTAGGTGAGTGATCTGTGGAAGGCTTTGACGGTAAACGTTGGCTAAGAGCCCCTACCAGCTAGTGCCCCTTTCTATTGGACAGTCGGTCTTTCCCTCTTCCCCGGTACCCGCTGACGGCCCTTACTCGAATCATCCTTAGCTTTTTCAAGACCCGGGCAAAGCGAATTTTCTGTTGACGTTCTGTCTCGCGAGTGACCTTTGGGGTGTGAGTAGTAGTAAAGTAGTGGGCCCCCTCTCACAACAAGGCGGATAGCGGAAAGGTGAGCAGTCTTTTATCCAACAACGGTAAGCGGATAGGCTAACTAAAGCACCGGTAAGACCACACCAACACCGCTTCCTGTCTTAGTCCTTTCACAACCGATTCTGTGCTGCTCAACCCGCTCGGTCTTTGACCGCTTTCTGATCGCTGGTCAATGAAAACCCTAGACCCAACGCTCTATCCTTTACTGGCTGGTTGCCCCACAGGGACTACTCCCTCCTTGCTCTTTTCTTTATTGTTGGATGGGGAAGAACAAAGAAAGTTAGACTGTCTCTGGGCAGCGAAACCTGAAACCCTTACGGTGAGGCAGAGATAGACATCTATCTCGATTCCTCTGTTTGACCCATCATCTTGCTTTTGAAACCGATCACTAGACCTCTCAAGCATTGTAGTTCCATCACATACGAAATAAGTGCCGACCCGCGCAAGTGAACGAGGAAGCTTACCATTCCGCCGTTGGTCAGTTATTCAGCTAGGCAGGGTATCAACGGTCTAACTACGAAACCTTGATTTCAATGCCCGGACTTTCATCCCACACTCTTTCTTATTTCGTTTCAAGATCTAATATGATTTTTCATGATTTGGATTTCGATTTTATATGATAAATAGGTTCTTTGATCCAGACTGCATGTGTTAAGCAGTTTCGCCTTTACCTTCTCCTGCCTTACCCTGGAACTCTATAGTTCCCCTCTCTCCAACCTCCTTTAGTGACAGCTCAAGGATAAACATTTTGAGTGTTTGAAGAGGGATTCTATCATCATCACTCTCGATGAGTCATGAGAATGACCTAATCATTTATGTCTGATGTAGACCTCAACGCGGAGAGAGACCGGCTATGGGAAACTAGTAATCATTTAGAGAAGCGCTACTTACCCATTTTTTCTAGGGGTTTCCCCTAGGATATATATGGATTTTTACTTTCCATATTCTATACTCGATTTTCCCCTAAAGAATCACATAGAGGGTGGTGTACTTTTCCTTCTTTTCAAAGAAATTCCAGCTCCTTAGAGCATTGTTAGCGCATTTCGAAGGCATCATCTTTCTGTTATGTTAATAGGTGACTATAGGGGCTTTCGCCTAAAAGGATCCTCAATCACGTCACGGAGTCTATTCTGGAGCTTCCCAAAAGTTCTATCTGACTTGAACGCGGGAAGATATGTATGAATCACCCCCATTTGTACGGTCTTTCAGAAGAGTGTTCTCTAAAAGGCGTGGAAACTGAAACCGCTGTTGTCTGGTGGAATAACTCGAGTCGGGGAATCGGTTGTTTCGGAAAATCCGTTGTTCGGGGAATCCTTTTTCCTTTCAAAATTGAACTAGTCTTTCGCCTACGTTCGATTGCCTATCTTTTGCAACCTTGAGATCTTCAAATAGTCCCCTCAGATTTGAATACGATCTAATAAGAGTATCCTTCAGGGCGGGATCTTCGAGGGCATCATACCATTCGTCGTACTTCATGACTTTCTCTATAACAACGGCTCCTCCTGTCTTTTCTGGCTTGTATGGAATAGCTTGGTCTTTCGCACTTGCATCTCCAATTTCCAATATCTGCTTAAGGCTGTATTCGCCCCATACCACTTTCTTTTTTCCATTTTAGGTAAATATCGGCAGATGATTCCCCATCCTTTGTGTACTTTGACATTGATCTGCCTCCCCTCAAACTCGGGGAAGAGCGCCCTTATTTGTTTAAAGCACAACTATCTGGACGCATTCTCATTTAAGACACCTACATGATAGTGGTACCCTCCGTCTTCATGTGTCTCCGTTGCTACTACTATAGACCTACACGTAAATAGCTTCATGATTCTGTCTCGCGCTTGAGTTTGCGATACTGGTCTTCGCTCAGCATGTGCCAGTGTTATTAGTAAGAATTGTCTCAAGGATTCTAGTTGGACACACATTCTAGTCTAGTTTGCTCGTTCTTCCTTCTTCTTGAGAAGGGGCATACCATAGTTTCAAAGAGCAAGACTAAAGACCACCCGTCGGTAGCCGCTGGAAGTCGAAACTATAGCACACCTGATTTCCAACTAGCAAGTCAAGAGGCCGAGTCTGGTGGAATGTACCTTCTTGTGGTACGCAACACCGACATGAGAAAGTCATGAACGGGGCGAAAGAGCTGACATAGTTGCCGATAGAAAATTCTTCCTTTTCCCTCCTCAGACCAAGTAGGCCTGCGATCGGAATCGACTGAACCTGATGACAATGGAGGAAGTACGGTCCTTTCGAACCAATCAAGATAACTAAAAGTAAACTCCTTCTTTCTTATGGTAATCAAACGGATAGCGAACTCTCTCGGCCCACAGACACCCTTGGGACCACTCTTCCCCCTGCGCATGTACATAGAAAAGGAGAAATGGAAAGGACGTCAACTCATAAGCAAGTGAAGTAAAACAAGACCTAATGGTCCTAGCCTTATTCCACCCGGGTCACTTTCTCAACATTGAACAACTAAGTTGGCAGCCGCCTTCCAGGTTGGAGACCACGTCATCCCTTGGTAAAGGGGAAAGATGCGCTCAATCCGTTGCTTGTTGCTCCAACTTCGGAGTAGGAGCTCTAGAGCCTTTTCCGCAGGCTGCTATGCTAGTTGTAGCGCGCTAGCGCTTTACTAATAGAATAGAAAAATAAAGGGGACTCTATCCAGATGTAAAGAATTCGCCAAGGAGCCTTCTTCTAACTAGGAGAGTCAGCAAGCTACCGGAAGCAAAGCTTCTGATCTGGCTCCCCCTTTTCTTTCAGAACCTCTTCCTCAATCCAGTAGCGAGGTTTCAACGAGTTCTTTGTACGTTCGTTCGTTTTCCAGTGCCGATAGCCTCTTCCCAAAGCCGGAAGACAGTCTTGACAAGCATCAGCGAGCAAGCCAGGCAGAAAGCCCCTGTTCCCCATGGAAAGGTTCGATAGCCACTTCAAAGATAGAGTAAGGGCGGATACTAAAACCCTACTAATGTTGAAGGTGGTTCAGACGTTTTATAAGACCTTTCTATCAGTGGTCCACTTTCATCCAGCTTGAAATATACATCCAACCCTTGGAAGTCTCGCATGCTTTTGGAAGTTCCCTACTCCAGTCTAGTTCAATAGCTCCAATGGACGAAAAAGGGTATGAAAAAGGTGTCTTCGACAATGAAAGTGGCCCGTTCTACATAGGCCCTGCCCAAAGCTTCCTTCTAAACTAAGGCACGCTCGATAGCAAGAAGCTAGTGACCTCTTTCAGGTCATTAACTAGAACTTGCACGAGGTATCACAGTGGGGCCTGTCTTCTGTCCTTTGGCTAGGTTCTTGGGTCCGGTCGAGCCTCTTTGAAATTACATCCCCGCCTCTCGTCTAACTCGAATTGCTCCGCTCCTTTGGCAGTGAAAGTAGCTCGCTTCAAGAAGTCAGATCATAAGGGAAGGTATGTTACGAGCAGAAGTTATATTGCTAGTGGAAGTCAGAGTAGCAAGGTTAGGACCGCATAGTTTAGGGTGGAGGTAAAAGACGGATCTTTGCTATAGGAAATTGGGTTAATCAAAGGCTGCTAAGTCCAGTTCATGACTGGCTAGCGTCGGTTCTTCGAAGGCTTAAGACTGATGGAACTTTCGATCAGCCGAGGCCTCTTGGTTACCTAAAGGGCAGCATGGATTGTTTTAGTTTTGATTTGAACCACAGATAGGTGGCCATTAGTCTTCATGTTTGAGCTATTTCAAGTCTTGTTTAACCGATCGTTTGCATCTGCTGTAGTGAATTCAGCATTAGCAACAAATTGATTTTATATTCCGTTCTTAACTAATAAGAACAAGAATAGTGCTAATCGTTGGATTTCATTTATAGCGGGTCAACCGTTAGGTTATAGGTCCTCATGGCCTCTATTTGCCTTCACTCACCACGTTTTGGTGTGGTGGTGTGCTGAACAAGTATACCCTGGTCGTCGTTTCACCGACTATGCCTTGTTAGGTGATGATATTGTCATCGCCGACAAGGAGGTAGCCTGTGTCTACGAACGAGCGCTCTCCCGATTGGAAGTGGGCATATCCAAAAGAAAATCACTCATTTCTGATCGTGGTGCAGCCGAGTTCGCAAAACGATTTCTTGTGAAAGGCTTGTCCAAGGACCTTTCACCAATATCTGCGAAAGCGGTATTGAACTCGCATCACCCTTATGGGCGATATGCTATTGCTCATAGGTATACCGTGAAAAGGTTTTCAACCTATCAGCGGTTGCGTTATCTCCAATGGTATTGGACCGTTGGACAAGACGACTGGGTGTCTATTGAGACAATGTTGGATGCTCCTCCAGTAGATATTGATGGTATTCGTGAACCTGTTTCTGGATCTCTACTTTACGGAACGGAAACAATATTCTCTCAGGTGCCATTATTCCTACTTCTGCAGCTATACTATAGGTTTGCACTTTCTTCCAATCTGGGAAGCAGCATCCGTTGATGAATGGTTATACAACGGTGGTCCTTATGAACTAATTGTTCTACACTTCTGACTTGGTGTAGCTTGTTACATGGGTCGTGAGTGGGAGCTAGTTTCTTCAGTCTCAAGTCCTCCAGGAAGCGTCCAGCTTAACACAGACCGCTTGCTTTCTTTGCCTTGCCCTGAGACGCCATCCCTTCCCAAAGGCCGACTCCTACTCTTGGCTGTATTCATATTTCCTTCCAGTCCTGTGACCCCTCTGAGTCCTACTCTGAGTTCAGTCTTCCAAGGAGCTGTCCTTAAGGAGCGTCTGTCCAAGGAAAGCAAGCAAGCCAATAAGTGAGTCATTCCAATCAGTCCTTGCATTCCGGGCAAGCCAGTATGGTAGCAATGCTTTCTCTTTATGCTTTCTAGATAGTAAGTAGTGAGCCAGTCAAGTAAGGAAGTCTCCTTCCTGGTTCTTATCAGTCGAAGGGTCTGTCTGGCAAAGGAGTAGGTCAAACTCAAAATAGAAGGATCCACTAGCATATCTTTCGAGAAATTGAGTTGGCTCGGCAGAAAGCTACTATGAGGTGGCCCCTTTCGGCTATCTAAGGGGCATGTCCTAACTTCACTTCTATACTTTTCTATAAAAGAATTCCCTTATGACCGCCACCCGCGAATAAGAGCGCGGCCCTTTACGAATCGTCCGTGCGTGTAAATTAGCCCTCCTTAGGCCTCATGTCGGCCAATCGCATCCTGAATAAAATCCAATTTCTTTCTCGTGAGAGAAGGCTGGCAAAAAGGAAAGAGGTAGCCCTTATCCAAACTTCACTTCCTATTAGAGTTATAGGGAAGCAGCCTTGTCTTAATCCTCTTCAACCGCTTACGGATGAATCCACCTTCTTTGACGTATGTAAAGTAAGGACTAGTGGCTGGTGTATCCTAATTCCGCTTGTAGAATTTATCTTCTTCGAAGTTGGGATTCCTCTTATAGGTATAGTTAGAACACGGGCTTTTCCTCATTACTAGGGTCCCGTGATGGTCTGTGTTTTCGCTTCCAATTAGCAGGGCAAAACATCCCATTTCGGTCCGTAAAAAAGCCCAAGGAAGACCTGAACAAGACTTTTGAAGGTTACCTTCGAATTTCGCTCCCTTTTACTTTTCTTTTCTCTTGTCTTCGAAATGGTCTTGGCCCCGCTTATTTTATTGTACTTTTAATAAGTAATAGGAAGAATAGTCGAAGTCATACTCTAAGAGTTTGGGCAAAGGAGGCTTATAGTAGACTAAGAGAAATATCTTATATTCAAATTCCTTCCATTTCTGCTTTGACCTCCCATTTGTTCTAAAAAGGAAGCTCTTAGCCTAGAAAGAGAAAGCTAGCGAAGACTTGATGGTCCCTTTTCTTTTTCCATCAGTCCCTGTACCAATAGACCGAGTAAAAGTAGTTGTCCTCCTAGAGTATAAATAATATTAAAGATTTTGAGTGCTAGGGGCATCTAGTTCAATTTCTTCTTTTTGGGTTTCTCTTGCAGCTGCCCTAAGAGAATACCTTCTCTCGTAAAGTTCCCCACCATCCCCAACAATTCCATAGTAATTCCTGGGAGGTCACCTGGTCTATTTCTTTCTCGGTAGTTTCGGTTGGAGTTGCTGTCCTTCTGCCGGCCCTTACATGTAAAGTTTTGAAGTCGCTTTTGGAGATAGGTTAAATGGCTCCTTTTCAGCGAGAAGACAGTCTTCGTTCGTGCCAGTCTCTGTCTTTGTAGTGGCATTCTTTCATTCTTTCTAGCGGCTTTTAGTGCTAAACGCTAATTGTCCCTTGGTCTAGTGCTATTGTGAGGAAAGCGAAGCTTAGGAAAGAGAAGAGCATAAGCATATAGAGGAAGGGAATGAGATGAAAGTACTGACTTACGTACATGAGCCCACACAAAAAACTCTCAGGCAAAAAGAATTGGAAATAGGCCACCCTTTTCTAGAACTGTTCGAAAGAACATATAGGAGAAAGCCGATCAACAGGCTACAGACACCACTTCTCGAGATCTCGCTTAGTCTTTGTTTGAATAGAGGTGCCGGAATGATCTTGCCGTGCCACTATTACCCTACACGAAGAGAGTAGATGTGAAAACCGAATGAAAGGTGTTGGGATACTCCATCGCTACAGATTACCGACGCCTGCCAAAGAACGAATGGACTCCACCCTACTTACCTCAGAGTCTGAATGAAGCCTTTACGCCAGCTTAGCTGCCGGGAGCAAAAGCATATCAGCATATCCAAGTCCCATCTTTTTAATCAGATCTAGCAGCGCTCACTACTAAGGCGAAAGAAAGGAGCAAGAGACGGCCGGAGATTCTCGCGCAGGAACAAGCGTAGGCCTATAGCGCGCCCTTCACCCAGTAAGAAGTGCTTTTCTTGGCGAAGCGAGGAAGCACAGTTGCGCGCCTCTCCATAGCCCCTCTATACTCTATAGGCTATTAGTACCAAGCGCCTGATTTGGAAGCTTGCTGTGTAATTTCATAAAGAAATAAAAGTGTGTGAACCTCAGCGAATCCAGATTTCAAACTAGCCTCCTGGACTGAACCGACCTTTTTAATAGATTATAACTATCAATAAAGTAGGAATGGTAAAGAAAGAGATGCACTTTCTGGACACAGGATCCAGAGTTTTTCGAGAAAAGATCCCTCCTCAATATCATGATCGGGTCGACCAGGCCAGATCATGAGTGAATAGAAAATCGAAAATTTCAATAGCTGTTGCTGTTCCAGCAATTTTTTTAAACCACTTATCCTAGGTATAACATAAATAGAAATATATATATATTGTTTTCTTTGTTTTTATTTTAATAGGAAGAGTGATTTCGTAAATGCGAGGTACCGGGGGCAAAGAGAACTGCAGGCCGAGGGTATACCGCAGTTGAAGACTCCGTTCTGCGTCTTCTTCGAGAATTGATGCATGACCGTCTCACCCCAGAACCTACCCCTTCCCAGTGGGACCGCGT